ATCTTACAATAGAAAGAAGAATAAATAAGGAAGAATTGAAAACAAAATAAAGATCAGATTTTCTAGTCCATAATGGATTTCATCAATCTAAGTGGAATAAGCAAAGTGGATTCCTTATTGGTTAGTCAAATTCCTTTTCTAAATGAAAACCACAGGGTTGAAGGACATGTCCGGATTTGATAAAATCAATAAAGTAAGGTTTTGTCGTCCTAGACCATCGGATTCGCCATAAAGAATCATAAATAAATACGAATAAAAAAAAAAGGGGGGGAAATCAAAAAAAACAAATAGAGAAAAATTATACAAAGTTATATATAAGTTTCTACCCCCCCCCTTGGCATTTCTTTAATTGGATTTTTTCTTTAATTGAATTAAGTTTGATTAGACGGAAGTTCATTAAAAACTTCCGCTTTCTTTAAAAGATTCTGAACAGTTCCTGTGGGTTGAGCCCCTTTTTCAAGGAAATACAGAATAACGGGAACATTTAAATAAGTTTGATTCTTCATGGGATCATAAAACCCCACGTTTCGAAGATCTTTTCCTTCTCTTCGGGATCGAACATCAATTGCAACGATTCGATAGACGGCTCATTGGGATAGATATAGATATAGATGAACAATACCCCCCCTAGAACCGTATAGGAAGTTTTCTCCTCATACGGCTCGAGGAAAAATGATTTGATTCAAAGTTTTGTCTATATATACAATTCTAATAAATTCAATGACAAATGGGCCTATAAAATAAATTAGACTATGATTTCCGTTTTTTTTTCTTTTTTTTTTACTTCAAAAAAAACCATTCGTACTCATAACTCAAGTTGGTTAACTCTCAACTAGCTCAAAGGAAAAATCTTCAGTTAATGTCATTTATTGAGTGGTCTTTACCCCCTTTTGTTTGCCTCGTTAAAAATTCGATTTTGATTCTTTAGTCTTATCTAGTTATTGAGACTATCGAGACAATTTAAACGGTCTTTCCTTGTTCTTAGATCCTTTCTTTTGATTTTAATCATTGGGTTTAGACATTACTTCGGTGCTTCTTAATCCTTTCAAAATGGCAGCAACGTACCCTTTTTTGATTTCTTTCTCTCAAAGAATCCTATGTACAGTTAATTCTCGCGTGATACACTTTACATCGAAAAAGTTTGATCAATTCCAACACGTTTTTCTTTTTAATTGGATCCTTTTTATTTCTATATATGGAAGATACGTTTACGAAGTTGTTCCATTTGATCGGTCTTAACCCTAGATCCTTGCCCCCAAGAAATGAATTAATCCTTTTTACTCGAGCTCCATTGTGGACTATTTACAACCGAACAAAAAATGAAAGGTTCGAGTGTAACAGAACAAACAATGTCGAGTCAAGAGCACCCTCATTCCTAGATAAATCGAAAATGGTGGATGTAAAAATCCACAATGGATCGTGTCCTTCAAGTCGCACGTTGCTTTCTACCACATCGTTTCAAACGAAGTTTTACCATAACATTCCTCTCATTTGGGACCCGTATGGAATTGATTCAATTATAGAATCATGAATAGTCATTGGTTTAGTTGTACATAGACACAGTAATCTAGACTTTTCTATATATGATATGTGATATGTGGAAGAATTTTTCTGAAAAAAGTCTTAGCAAGACAGCATCTTTAACACTTTAACATATATAAATAATATATATAGATAATAGAAAGAAATAGAAAGATATCAACGAATAACTTTTTCAATCTGCATCTTCGAGCAACTCAATAGCATAGATTCAACAATTTCCTACTTTTTGCTTTTTGAGTACCAAAAATTCGACTTAGAAAATCATTCAAAAAAGAATATTTCTAATTGATATTGAAAATGTTTTGTATTTAGACAAAATTATTGAATTATTTTATTCAAATAAAATTGTATAATAAGCATCAGGTTTGAAAGAAAAGTATTTCTTTTTAAATTGACTCATCATTGATTTAAAATAGATTTAAGTAGATCAAAGAAAAGAACAAAGAAATCCAATTTTTTTTTTCATGAGATGGATAAAAAAATGATGTAAGTTAAGATTTGAATCTTTATTCTTTTCATCTGAAAAGAATAAAGTGATTACGAAAATCAAAATAAAAAAAATAGGGAGTGGTTTTCGTATATATCAGATAGACTGAACAGTTGTCACTGTTATCGATATTCTATAATATCGAATTGAAATCATTATAAGCTAAACATTTCCCGATTCTATATTATATGTATTTTGTTTCACTTTAACATAGAGTTGAGTAATATTGAAATAATTGACTCTTGTCATAAAGTCAATAAAAGTCATAGGATAAATAACTCCTGCCTCAATCGTTCCATAGATTTCCAATTTTTCATTAGAGCCAAGCACGAAATACCTAACTAAAATGAGATTTAACCAGAATCCATTGGCTCCATAAAAAAATCAAAAATTTCTCCATTATATGGAACTTGATGATTTGGTAAGGAGATTCGAAGAGACACAGATATTAAAATTAATACGGATTAACTC